TCCTAAGAGCAGCGTGTCTACCGATTTCACCATAGCGGCTTGCTCTAAACGATAATAACCTATTCATATTCAATCGTCGAGATTGAAATTGAAGCAGTCAATTTACTCCAATATTGTTTAAGAAACATTCAAATTGATGAATACAAACTCGTTTAATTGAAATAGGGATTTGGCCCTTCCTTCAATAATAGTCCTTATTATCATTTTAGGATGTCAGTTATATTTAACTTAACAATAGGTTTTCACGTAGTTTATGCTTTCCTGGAATGGAATTGTTGTAACTAGATAGTTCTGTCAGGGATAGAACTCAAAACAAAACGCCCCTTTCTCGTTTCTTTTTTTTTTTCATTTTTTAATGATTCATCTCTCTTATTTATCTGATTTCATGAATCGAAAAAAATGTATTTTATCTTTTTTTTATCAATGAAAAAAAAATAGGATTTTTATAGATCACAATTTCAGTGTGACATCCAAAGAATTTCTGTAAATATTTGCATAGCTTTGTGTCCAATGTTAGGATTGTTGTTGTATAGATAATTTGTGTTAGGATTTAACAAACCTATTAGGTATTGAGCTGGACATATCCATATCATAGAACAAAAAATTTTAGATCTCTATCGGAATTGTACCGTACTTAAAAAAATTCTTTATAAATAACTAAATAAAAAGAATTAAAAAGAATATGGAATTATAAAGATATATATATTGATCAATTTTCTAGTCCAAACATAGGATCTGTTTTTGATTACTCCAAACTGACACATTCTTTGTACATAATATCCCCAGAAAAGGGCTTTTATCGATTGGGTTGAAAACCGAGATAAGTTTTAAACTTAATCAATTCGTTTCAAGGACGTTGATTTTGACTAAAGATCTTATATCTGCTCTTCTATAGATATAGAAAAAAATTATTATTGTAACAATTATTGTAACAAATGGGTTGATGGGGAAAATAAGAATCCCCATCCCGGAAATGATAAAACATACTAAAAAAAAGTGAAACTTTGTATCTTTTTTTTTCAAAAAAAAAAGTGCCATTTTTAGAATTCAGTAGACAGAAGAATCCTTATTTTACATACCATAAGGGCGAAGAGAATTCCGTTTCATATTCATATTGATCAGTTAAAAATATTAGGGAATGGAAATTCTTATTATTCGTTTTATATTATAATTTTATATTTATAATATATATATATATAAAATATATAAATGAAATAATATAATTATAAATGAAATTAACCCATTTTTCGAGTCAGTCCAATTCAGATTATTCTAACGTTTTGTTAGTTATTTGTATTTGTCGGCACAAAAAAACTTTTTGAATTCCCGGTAGAAAGAGATTTCGCTAATGAAAAAGCTTTTAACGCTGCCCTATATCCCTTCCTTTTCCAAAAATTTTTACGAATACGCTTTTTTGACATAGAAGTACGTTTTTTTGGAACTGCCATTCAAAAATTACGAGATTACTCATTGCTATAGTTGGATGTGAAAGACATCTATTGTTCAAAACTAATCCTTCTTTACTATTCATTATCTATCTATTTATTCTCTAAATGATACTCCCTTCATAAAAAATCAATAAGATATGTGATAAAAAAAAAAACAATTTTTTTTTTTTATTTCTATTCCATACAATATCCGGACGAACGATTAATTCGTACTGATTGGTTCCTTTATATCTTCATATTCCAATCTATATATAGGTGCTATAGAAATCGAATTGGTTGAAGTTTATAAAATAAAGAATCCAAAAGAAAAGGCTTTTTTTCTTTGTCTATTTTCGTCGTGCTACATTTATACATGTAATCAAATGCATCAAAAAATATAAGAACCTAACCTTTACCTAATTAAACTACTAAAAAAACTTTAATCTTTCTTTCTATTAATTGGTCAAGCTCGAAGAGAGAATACACCTAATTTAAATTTTAAACTTTGAATGAGACTAGTAGTCAATCTGTTAAAGAATACATGACTTGATAAAAGCCATTTTAAAAATTCCCTCTTAAAAAAAAAATGACAGATATCACAGCGTTTCCTATATCCTATAAATAAATGTGTTTTATTGGAATGGAAGACAGTCAATCAGTTGCACAATGAGCTAGTTAATGATTCCGAATAAATTCACTAATTTAATTGGGTCAACTTATTGACCTTAGTCGATCCTCTGATTCATATCAGAATTAAGTACTATTTTTGGTGCAATTCTTTATCCTTGCTCTATGGATATAAATTATCGTAATAATTATTGAGATTTTAATTTTCTGTATCGTCATAAATATCTTACTTAATAACTAAGTATTCACCTTTCACTAGTAACTTAGTCATATCATTTGACCAATTGTAACTTATTGATTTGAATATTTGAAGTATTTGGGAAAGACTCAGAATAATTAAGAATCTAAAATTCCATTTTAGTTCTTGCATATATTTTAGTTCTTGCATATCTTGATTTTTTTTATTGACTCCGAGATAAGATCTGGTGAATTGGAAACAATTAATT